TTGGAAACTTATAAAGTTCTTCTGTTAAGCCCTGATCAATGAACCTACAAAAGCCTTCAAATTGTATCTGATTCGACCCAGGTATTGTAGACATTCCCGCATTTCCATCTCCGAGCATTTTGAATTTCCCATTTATCAAAAAATCCCATTCGTTTCTCATTCTGCATTGATTCATATGATTCTATGCAGAATGCTGGAATTTAGATTCTGTTTACTGAATCACATGAAATTTTACCCAACTCCATAGAAATGGAATGTATGAAATACGTATGAACGGGGGAAAAAAGATGATTTTATACTTAATTAAATCGGAATTTCTAAGAGACGGATACAAATGGAAACGAAGCGATAAATTCCACTTAGACTTACGGAGTTTTGTATAGAATAAAAAAAAAATAATTCAACTTATACCATTATTATGATATTCCATATTCCAATCCGCTTGGATACCAGAAAAAAAATAAATAAAAGTCGTGATTTGATCTATTCGCTGAGATAAAGACATAAGAATCAGACACAATATAACAACATAAAGTTCATTTTTTGAACACTTAACTTTTTTTTTTGGTGGATTCCAGTGTTCAAAAAATGGTTGCGGAGAACCCCTTTTTTCTTTTTTTAGTAGAATTTTTCGAATAGGATTGAAGTGCGTAAGAAGGCTTGTATTTAGTAAACCCGTGCCCATATAGCTATCTATATATACATCACCCCCCTTTATTGCATAGTTCGATTCGGGACAGCGCATGTCGTGCTCTATCAAAATTTCGATTTTCTCTTCAATCTAAATTGCAGTATGACAATTTTCGGCAAATTCCCTATAGAGAGGCACCATACACAGATAAGATAACCGATAAGCTAGAAGCTCGCCCCGAAACGATTTATGTTTGGGGTTTACATAGACTCATAATTGCTGTTATAATTGAAATTGAGAATTGAAATTGAGAAGGGTTTTTTTATAGAAAAAAACCAATACCAATTAGGTAGGTATAGGTATCAATTTTGATTTTCTTCTATCATTTATCATTAGGAAACACACTTTCCAATTTAAATCCAAGAGTCGGTCATGAATTTATAGTCACTAGTTAATGGTTCCAATTTGGCCTGAATTTTGGCTTTGTGACTGAAAATACACATTTCTTTTTTCAATAGAAAAAAAAAGAAAGAGAAAAGAGAGGGATTAAGATATTGTGTGTTTTGAGATACTATAAAATCAATTGCAGAAATGGAGCCGCTCCAAAAAAAGAAAAAAAAAAAGGACAGATTTCTTTTAGGCAAGAATTAAGAAAAACGAGATTTCAGAGGGAAGTACAAAAAAAAGACATTGAGTACCCCCCAAAACAAGCAAAGGGGGAATATTTTCATCTATTTTGGATCGTTTTGGCGGCATGGCCGAGCGGTAAGGTGGGGGACTGCAAATCCTTTTTCCCCAGTTCAAATCTGGGTGTCGCCTGATCAACAAACGATAAGACTCGAAATCCCTTATTCTGCTTGGCTGGTATAACTCGCCGAATGTTTTGCAGCAAAGTACGCGACTCGTGACACTTTCTTGATTCGAAATAGCTGGGGTTTCTGTTCTTTAAAGTGCTGTCAATCCTTGCATTTAGCATTCACGGAAAGATTAGAGTAGTGGAAGTGCTATCATATCAAATCAAGAGTTACCGATTTATTTCCACTGCTAATGTAGAGTCTACTGACCGGGTCTTGAATTAGATTGAATAGCCCGAGGGAGAATCGAATTAATAGTTATGGAAGAGGCGGGAGATACTCTGTATACAGTATACAGAGTATACAGACTCATGAGAGTCTCTGAGCGCACGGGCATTCAATCAATATTCGATTGGATGGATAATTGGCTTTTACTTAATGATAATGATAATCAAGGGCAACAAAAAAAAAACGAAGAGGTCTTATTATTACTACATATTAGGTCACATTCCCTTTGATACTTCCAAAGAAAAGCGCGGCTGTGTATTTAGTTTCGTTTTACCGATTCGACTAGAAATCATATACGAACTTGTTCTAAGTGGATTTATTGGGGCGTTTCATATTTATTGGAGTCTTTCATCAAGGGCGTTGGGTCAAAATCCCTTTTTGACTCTGCACCAGTGATTCCACTATTATTAGGAAACAATAATGGAATAATTTCTTCATATTCATAGAGATAGGGGACATAATTCACATGGATATAGTAAGTCTCGCTTGGGCTGCTTTAATGGTAGTCTTTACATTTTCCCTTTCGCTCGTAGTATGGGGAAGAAGTGGACTCTAGAGATACTACTAATTGAGTTGGGAAATCAAACTGTATCACTTTTTTTCTAGATCGTTCTGCAAAGCCTTTTTAATTATATTAAGTATTAAATAATGAAATTAATATAATAATTAACTGAATATATTTCAATATATTTAATTCAGTAATTTCATTATATTTAATATATTTAATTCAGTAATTTAATTCCATTTAGAATTTCGAAATTGAATTAATCAAAATATCGTCATTTCGGAATTCTATTGTCTTGGATTCTAGCGAGGTAATTGTATTCGATTATATTATGAATAGAATACAATTCAGAATATATATGAATAATACTCTTTCAGAATCCAAATCAAACAGATATTTCACAAATTCCCCTATTCCTATTTTGAAAGGAAAGGGGATATGGATAATAGGAATTTTATTCCAACCGAAGTCTTCCTAAATTTTCTATTTCGTTTTTCTGAACCGGCCCTTCCCGAAGTTATATATGGACAATGAGGAAGAACGCGGAAAACCGGACTCCTTTTTACTTTTTCTTTTTTTTTTATTGGCCTTTTTACTGTTCAAAGAGAAAAGAAAGGAGTTCACGATTTAATATTTAAAAATAATAAGATTGTGCCTGGGTCAAGTCACATATTTCGCACTTACCGCTTGTTTTATTATTTTAGAAATTCGATTTCGGCTATGCTTTATTGACTCCTTTTATATCATGGCTCAAGGGCAAGGGTTGAAAATCGCTGGGGTACCCCTTTTGAAATCTGAAGAAGGTACCATAGAACTCCTTGGATCATCTGTCAACCGCTCAATCAATTACTTCTTCGGAATGCTAAAAAAAGATTACTTTATTTCTTTCATATTTCATTTTCTTTTATTAACTTGATTTTCTTTTAGTAATATACGCCCCAGTTTGTTTTTCTTTCATTGATTTGATTCTAATGGATACCGGGATTCATATTGAAACTAATCAGAAATCAAGAAATTAGAAAATCGTAAGAGCCGCCTTTCGCTTATTTCAGATTGATTGGAATAAACAAAAAGAAAATACAAATAGATGAAGCAAAGAAATAGAATTGAGATACTATATACATTACATATATTTAAGTCATATTAACATGTATGAAGATACATATCCATATTGTAGATTGATCTCTATTCAGTTTCTATCTTTATACATTACAATAATAAAAATAGATAGTATAGTAGAAAGATTCATATATGAGTCTTTCTACTATACTATCGGATCTCATAGGCTATTGCTGATTCTAGTCCGTTCATTTCATTTAAGACTAAGACGGGAAATTGGAATTTTTTTTTCTTAAATCATTGATAAGAACTAAAAAGTCGAGTTTCATTCAAATTAATCACCTTGACTGACCGTTTTTACGTATATTATAAGCAAAAAAGCAGTAGGAACTAGAACGAACAGTGTAGTAGCAATAAATGCGAGAATATTTACTTCCATAATCTCATCGTTTGGTTTTTTTTACTTCACAATAACTCGGGATTTAATCCCATAGAGATGATAGCCCTTTCGCTTGTAAATTCAATGGGATCAATTACATTTCGATGATAGCGAATGGGATCAATATCATGAATAACAATATCTGACTGTCAAGTCGATTCATCGTCGAGAATTCAATAGTATAACATAGGCAGATCTTTTATCCACACACCGAATACAAACTTGAATCCCGGATTCAATCAAAAGAATTCCTTTACTTTAATACTAAAATACTAATACTTTTTTTTTTATTTATCATTCTTTTCCATTCTGTCTTTTCTATAATCGACCGCCTTACTTGTACAACCACCTAACCGCTTCCACTTCCATTGTTTACAAAGGGTTTAGAAATAAACCAAACAAACAATCGAAACAAAATAGAAAAAGGAAAGGGTTAAGTTCTAAACTCCTTTTTCGTTTTTTTTAATGATATAATTTTCTTGAAAAAAAAAAGAGAAAAGGATAGCATTAGGCATGAAATTCGACCGTTTTATTTTGACTCAGTTTAACAGAAAAAGGCGCGATATATTGATGTCTTTTTTTTATTGGATTTGGATCCGTCGGGACTGACGGGGCTCGAACCCGCAGCTTCCGCCTTGACAGGGCGGTGCTCTGACCAATTGAACTACAATCCCGGGGAAGTAAAAAGTACCGAATACATATTCTTATGATTTCATTCAAACCATTTCATTTCTATTTAGATAAAAATCGACGTGTTGGAACAGAGACGTGAGTGAGATATTGATATCCACACGGATATACACGTTAGTGAGAGCAGCACGGATTACTAGTAATCCTTTCCTTATTGCCAAATCGATTATTTCTTTTTTTTCAATGTCCACAATGAAAAAAAAGAAATAAAAAAAGACTCTTTTTTTTTGCGTTACTTTATTCTTTTCATTAGACTTTATACTTTCTATTTAATGATCCTGATAGGAATCTAGATCATTATTAGCAAGATCAGAATTTATGGGAACAAATAAATGGAGCAAATAAAATAAATAAATAGCGGTAGGGATATATCAGAGAATTGGACTCTTTTTATTCTTGATTCTTTCGTATCTGGCATTTCTGGAAAACAAAAGGGGTTATATCATTTCATGATGGATCAGCGAATTATTGGGCCGAGCTGGATTTGAACCAGCGTAGACATATTGCCAACGAATTTACAGTCCGTCCCCATTAACCGCTCGGGCATCGACCCAGGAAGAATCAAGTCTAGGCTTATTTATAATCCACGATCAA